CATTCGAAGTTAGAAATATTGAAAGAAAAAGTAGTAAAAGAAAATTAATAAAAAGATTAATACATAAGATACATACATTAAAAGATAAGAAGAAATCCGACCCCCCCCTACATATTTAATACCTTCCCCCATGAAAAAAATAGAAATACCGACACCATTCGTAATTCCATCAATTATTCGTCTATCAAAAAAATGAATTAGTTCAGCCAATCGTCTTATACCTTGAGTTAAGAATGTTACATAAACAAAATCGATATAACCACGATTATATGACCAATCATATATCACATTGATTATTTTATCTCCAAGAATTTTCAATTTATTCGGAATAAAAATACCAAATGAATTAAAGAAATTCAAGTTTTGTAAAGATGAATAAACGGGCTTATATAAAAAGGATGCTATAAGGATTCCGAACGAAGCTATACTGACCGAAAAAGTTGCATTTGTTATAAAGTCATACCAATCCCAATTCATCAAATTTTTTGTATTTGGATGTAAAAGGTTTATAGACGGAGTTAAAAATTTGGATAATATATCCAACTGCATTCCTTCTTGATTAAATTGAGTAAAGAAAGGAATTCCTATAATTCCAATGAATAAAGTAAATATACCCAATAGAAGCATAGAAAATAACATAGTATTGTCGGACTCATGAGGATACGAAAAGGTGTTCTTAGTACCAAAATTTTGAATATTAATAAAGGGCACCGTCATACTTCTTACATTTTTATTAATGCGATATTTATTTTTCCAAAAAAAAGAAGCCCTTTCCTTATTATTCATTGTTAATAAAGGTAATAGGCAAAAATTTCTTTTAATCGTCTTTTGGCCTTCTCTACCCCATAAAGATATTGAATACACCGAGCTATTTTTTTTTCCACTGTAAGTTTGAAAATGAACATTTAAATGTCCCTCAAAAGTAAGTAAATAAATTCGAAACATATAAAATGCGGTTAATCCCGCTGTGGAACAAGCTATTATTGCAAAAATGGGTGAATACAACCAAGTATCATTAAGAATTTCATCTTTGGACCAAAAACAAGCAAGAGGTGGAATACCACAAAGAGAAAGTGTACCTAATAAAAAAGAGGTTTTTGTAATTGGTACATGTTTTCTTAAACCTCCCATAAGAACCAGATTCTGGCTTTTATTTGGAGAATATCCAACAATAGTTTCCATTGAATGAATAACGGATCCCGACCCTAAAAACAATAATGCTTTGGAATAAGCATGAGTAATCAAATGAAACAAAGCAGTTCGATAAGACCCCATACCTAGAGACAACATCATATAACCCAATTGAGACATTGTAGAATAAGCTAAACCTTTCTTAATATCTTTTTGAGCAAGAGCTAAAGTAGCTCCTAAAAGTAATGTTATTATACCTATCAAAGCTATTAGATTCATTATGTAAGGTATAACTATGAAAAGTGGAAGTAGCCTAGCTACAAGAAAAATGCCGGCTGCTACCATAGTAGCAGCATGTATAAGAGCTGAGATAGGGGTGGGCCCTTCCATAGCATCTGGTAACCACACATGAAGGGGAAATTGGGCAGATTTAGCAATTGAACCAGAAAATAATAGAAAGGCACACAAAGTAACAAATACAAAATTCACTTCATTATTATAAACCAAGTTTTTGAATATTTCAAAAAAATCCCGAAATTCTAAACTACCTGTTATCCAATAAAAACCTAAAATTCCTAATAATAAACCAAAATCCCCAACGCGATTAGTTACAAACGCTTTTTGACAAGCATTTGCTGCAATAGGTCGTGTGAACCAAAAACCTATTAATAGATACGAACACATTCCAACCAATTCCCAAAAAAAATAAATTTGTATAATATTACAACTAGTAACTAATCCCAACATTGAGGTATTGAAAAAACTCATATAAGCAAAAAATCTCAGATATCCCTGATCATGAGACATATAATTGTCACTATAAATAAGAACCATAATTCCAACAGTAGCAATTAATATTAACATAATAGAAGTAAGTGGGTCAACCAAACATCCAAATTCTAACGAAAAGTCATTATTGATAGTCCAAGACCATATAGAGAGATAAATAGCAGGGTTATTTATTTGTTGAATAGATAGATAGGTTGAAAAAACAATAACTATACTTAACAATAAAACACTAGGAAAAACGCACATACGGCGAAGATTTTTTGTTGCCCTTGGAAAAAGTAGAAGTCCTACTCCTATTAATATAGGAACTGGAAGTGGAAGAAAAGGTATAATCCATAAATATTGGAATGTATATTCCATAAAAATCAATAAATAAAATAAAAACGTTTTTTTTTTAATTAATTTTTTCTGATTTACCGGCTCTTATTTCTTTTGAAATGAAAGGGATCAGTTAATAAAAAATGAAAAGAAATATACAAAATTATAGAATTTTATAGCCTTAATTATTCTGACTCTTTTTCAATTCTTTGAAATATTGAAGGGTTAAACTTAGTTAAATGATATGAGTTAAATGATATGATTCCTATTGAGAATTGAAAAAGAAAATAGTACTCTTTTAGAATTAAATAGAATTAAAAAGAAAATTCGATGTACTCTTTTTTATTTTGAAAACCTGACCAATTGAATTTGAAATCAATAATTAATAGAAATACAAAAATATACCCCCTTTATTTTCTTTTTTTTTTTTGTTTTTTTTTATCCAACTTTATTGAATTAGATTGCTATGGCATAGCGAATTTTTTTTATAGATATGGATTTGAATGAATAAGAGCACCAATAAAAAAAAGAAATCTGAATTATTCGATATTGTATGGAATAGAAATAATCGGTTTTGTTTTGTATTTGATTTTTGTATTTTATTTATAATAACATATTATAATAACATTTTTTTTCCTAGTACTATAAGTACTTTATTATTTACAAAGTACTATATTATTTAATTATTTATACTATTTATTTAAGGTTTAAGGCGATTTTTCTATATTCCTATTTATAGGAAGAAAATACAATCTAGAAAATAAATAACTAGCTCGATAATTAATAGTAAAATAGTAAAGAACAATTGGTTTCGAACAATAGATGTCTTTGACATTCAACTATAACAATTAAATACTTATTTTAATTTTTGAATGGCCGTTCCAAAAAAACGTACTTCTATATCAAAAAAAAGGATTCGTAAAAATATTTGGAAAAAGAAAGCATATTGGACAGCATTGAAAGCTTTTTCGTTAAGTAAATCTCTTTCTACAAGAAGTTCAAAAAGTTTTTTTTATACGCCAAATAAATAATCAAAGATTGGAAAAATCTTTCTTGTTTTGACTCGAAAAAAAAATCAGTCTAATTTTATTACAATTCGAAATTCGAAAAAATTTCGAATTGTAAAACAGAAATATATAATCTCAAAATTATCAAAATATTTCTAAAAGAAAAAATTTCTATTCTTTAATGTTTTGTTTTGACCCGATCAAGAGCAATATTAAATTCGTTTCCCCTTGCTTTATACTTTATATAAAAATAGAAGAAACTGTTTTAAGAATATTTAAGAATAGAACAGAAAAAAAAGAATTCTTTTGACTATGCTTTATCATTTTTAGTATTTAGTATATTTATTTATTCTTCTAAATATAGAAAATAGAAAGACGTAGATAAAATTTGTAATCAAAATAGGTCGTTTAAACTCATTAATGAAGTTTAAAATGTGTTTTATAATTTTTTAAAACTTAACTTAACTTTCGAAATAGATACTCCTAAATAAAATAACTTATAAATAATAAAAGTCCTTATCGTATTTTTTAAAAATTATACGAAGAATACGCCAATTTGGATCCTATGGTTCCACTGGAAGATAAATCAAGAGATATATATCAAGATATATATATAAATCGATTTTTATGTATATTTTAGTACTTTCTAAAAATCGAGTTATAAAAAAAATAATCTTTTTTTGAAGTATGCTCCAATTATAACTCACCAATTATAACTCAATTATAACCAATTCTAAATTATAATAGAAATTGAATTTTTTTTTTTTTACATAATATAAAAAACATAATATACATAATATAAATAACCCGGTCCAATACCTACCATCCAATACCTACCAATATTTAATTGGTTTGTTAAATCTTAACATAAATTCGTTACTAAATTCTTTACACAATGAAAAATAATTCAAATACTGATACTGACTTTATAATACAAAGCTATGCAAATAGCTTCCTAAATTTCTTGAGTGTATCACCAAAAAATTTGGTACATTTAGTACATAAGAATAGTCTTTTTTTCATCATCTAAACAAAATGCATTTTGTTTAATAGATTTTTTATTTTGAATAGATTTTTTAATAGATTCATAAAATAAATTGGCTAAATAATAAATCAATTATTCAAAAAACTGCAAATGAGAAATAACGTTTTGGGTTCTATCCATGTATTGAAGTCATAACTATCCATTTATAACAATTAGATTTTATTCAAGCCTAAAATAAGAAATTTTTTAAAACCACATTGTTAATGTTAAGTTAAATAAAAAAGGGTTCTTTTTGAAAGTCTTTACGTGAAAATTACTAATTTTGAAATAAGTTTTTATTCAAAAATTTTCATTTGAATCTTTCATAAATACATATTTCTTTCATTGAATTTACTCCTTCAATGTCGACGATTGGATAAGAATAGGTTATTATGATTTCGAACAAGCCGCTATGGTGAAATCGGTAGACACGCTGCTCTTAGGAAGCAGTGCTAGAGCATCTCGGTTCGAGTCCGAGTAGCGGCATGGCATCTTCTAAAAAAGTAAGCCCTATACTGAATACTGAATTCAATTCCCGATTTCAATTATTATCCTATAATTCTCTTGAGGAACTTCCTTTTTTTTTTATTTCAAAAATTTTTATGATATTTTCGACTTTAGAGCATATATTAATTCATATATCCTTTTCCGTCATTTCAATTGTAATTTCAATTCATTTGATAAGCCTGTTAATCGATGAAATCGTAGGACTATATTATTCGTCCGAAAAAGGGATGATAGCGACTTTTTTCTGTATAACAGGGTCATTATTTACTCGTTGGATTTATTGGGGACATTTACCATTAAGTAATTTATATGAATCATTAATCTTTCTTTCGTGGAGTTTCTCCATTATTCATACGGTTCCGTATTTTAAAAAATATAAAAACTATTTCCATTTAAACGTAATAACCGCGCCAAGTGTTATTTTTACCCAAGGTTTTGCTACTTCGGGGCTTTTAACTGAAATGCATCAATCCGAAATATTAGTACCTGCTCTTCAATCCCATTGGTTAATGATGCATGTAAGTATGATGGTATTGAGCTATGCAGCTCTTTTATGTGGATCATTATTATCACTAGCTCTTCTAGTCATTACATTTCGAAAATTCATAAGGATTCTTAGTCAAAGCAATAATTTAGTAAATGAGACATTTTCTTGGGGCAAGATTCAATACGTGAGAGAAAAAAAAAATCTTTTACCAAAGACTGCTTTTCTTCCTTCTAGGAATTATTACAGATTTCAATTGGTTCAACAATTGGATCTTTGGAGTTATCGTATTATTAGTTTAGGGTTTATCTTTTTAACCATAGGAATTCTTTCAGGCGCAGTATGGGCTAATGAAGCATGGGGATCATATTGGAATTGGGATCCAAAGGAGACTTGGGCATTTATTACTTGGACCATATTTTCCATTTATTTACATACTAGAACAAATACAAATTTGGAAAGTGTAAATTCCGCAATTGTGGCCTCGATGGGCTTTCTTATAATTTGGGTATGCTATTTTGGGGTTAATTTATTAGGAATAGGGTTGCATAGTTATGGTTCATTCCCATTAACATCTAATTAAATTTAATTAAGGGATTGACAAATATAAAATAAACATAGGGCGGTATAAGTGTATATAAGAAAACTTTGTGTAATCTAGCGCAAACCCTTTGAATTACTTGATTTCTATTAAAGGGTTTGCCCTGGATTACATAATTACATACTGGGTTATAATTAGAATATAATTCTAATTTATTTTACTCAAACTTAAGATAAGAAAGAGAAGAAAACGGACTTATTTTTCATTTTACAAAACCAACAAACTTTTTAAAAATCATAAGATTTCCGTTTGATTTTTTGATTTACTCACAAAAACTATGGATAAAAATAATTAGATAAAAGAGCTTCGACTTTATCAACTGATAATGATAAAACGAAATCTGGATAAATACCAATAGCTATTATGGGTAAAAAAATACAGATTGAAAGAAATAATTCTCGAGGCCCAGAATCAACAAAATAAGAGTTTGGAGCATTAAAAAGCCTGTATCCGTAGAACATCTGTCGTAACATGGATAATGAATAAATAGGAGTTAATATGATTCCAATTGCCATTACAAAAGTAATTAGTGTTTTTGTCATTAAAAGAAATTTTTGGCTAGTAAGTATTCCCAAAAAAACTATCAATTCTGCAACAAAACCGCTCATGCCCGGTAATGCAAGAGAAGCCATTGATAAGATACTGAAGGTTGTAAATATTTTTGGAATTGTGATAGCCATTCCGCCCATTTCATCGAGATAAACAAGACGTATTCTATCATAACTCGTTCCTGCCAAGAAAAAAAGCGCGGCGCCAATAAAGCCATGAGATATTATTTGTAAAATGGCTCCATTGAGTCCTGTATCGCTTATAGAACCAAGTCCTATAATTATAAAACCCATATGAGATACAGAGGAATAAGCTATTCTTTTTTTTAAATTACGTTGACCAGGAGATGTTGAAGCTGCATAGATTATTTGCATTGTGCCGACTATGATTAACCAAGGAGAAAATATAGAATGGGCATGGGGTAATAATTCCATATTGATTCGAACCAACCCATACGCCCCCATCTTTAATAAGATTCCAGCTAGAAGCATACAAGTACTGTAATGTGCCTCTCCATGAGTGTCTGGTAACCATGTATGGAAGGGTATAATCGGCGATTTGACAGCAAAAGCAATAAAAAATCCAAGATAGAATAGGATTTCGAGTGCTACAGGATACGATTGATTAGCCAATGTTTCAAAATTTAATGTTGGTTCATTAGAACCAGATAAACAAAGACCCAGAATTCCCATTAATAAAAAGGCGGAACTTCCTGCAGTGTACAAAAAAAATTTTGTAGCTGAATACAAACGTTTCTTTCCTCCCCACATAGATAGAAGTAGATAAACCGGAATTAATTCTAATTCCCACATGATGAAAAAAAGTAAAAGATCTTGAGAAGAAAATGGTCCTATTTGACCGCTATACATCGCTAACATCAGGAAATGGAATAATCGGCACTCTCGAGTAACCGGCCGGGCCGCTAAAGTAGCTAAAGTCGTGATAAATCCCGTCAGCAAAATGGGTCCTATAGAAATCCCATCTATTCCTAATCTCCAGGAAAAATTAAAAAAATCGATCCATTTATAATCCTCTGTGAGTTGGATTAATGGATCGTCCAATTGGAAATGATAACTGAATACATAGGTTATTAGAAGGAGTTCTATTATACATATACAAAGAGTATACCACCTAATTACCTTATTTCCTCTATGGGGAAGAAAGAAAAGTAGGGAACCCATAAAGATCGGAAAAACTACAACTATCGTTAACCAAGGAAAATAATTCGTGGTAAAAACAAGATACGCTTGGACCAGAAAAATGTACTAGAAAAACCCGTTCTCAAAATATATATATTATATATTATTTTGAGCGCGGGTTTTTGTCGATAAAAGTAAAAAAAAAAGTAATTGTATTCAAGTGGGGTTTTTTGGAACGTATTAATAAGCTAGACCCATACTTCGAGTTGTTTCATGCCACAAATAAACTCGAACACTCAAGAAATCCGTTGGACAGGCGGATTCACATCTCTTACAACCCACACAGTCCTCTGTTCTTGGAGCGGAAGCAATTTGCTTAGCTTTACACCCGTCCCAAGGTATCATTTCTAATACATCGGTGGGGCAGGCTCGGACACATTGAGTACACCCTATACACGTATCATAAATCTTTACTGAATGTGACATTGGATCTATAATTTTTTTTTTAATCAGAAATTTTCGATCTAGTAACATTTTTATTTTTAAATGAATCATATATTTAGATACCAGATGAATCAATGATTTAGATTTACCAGAATTGTTCTAATCAATCTACTTCCGGATCGAGTCATGTAAGAGAGCCAAGATACTTTGATTTCTTATATTTTCGTAAACATGATCATACATTATGTAGAATACCTGCTAATTCGAATTTCGAAATATTCGAATTTCTTAACACTACGTATCATTGATACTACTTATTCAACAAATTCGATTGGTTGATACGAGTTGATTTTCTATTACGATAAATTGACGAAACAATAGCTGGTCCAATAGCTGCTTCAGCGGCTGCAATGGCTATAACAAAAATGGAGAAAATATTTCCTTTTAATTGTCGACTATCAAAAAAATCAGAAAATGTTACGAAATTCATATTAACCGCATTCAGTATAAGCTCAAGAGACATAAGAGCTCTAACCATATTTCGGCTGGTGATCAATCCATAGATACCGATAGAAAATAAGTAGGCACTCAAAACAAGTACATGTTCGAACATCATTGACTAACTCCTGATCAATTTCAATTCATTTCAATATACTATGAACAACAATGCAAGGGATTCAATTGACTAGAAAAAAGTGCGGAACAAAGAAATATATTGGTAATAGATCGAATAAAAGAATTTCTATTTTAGACATGACATAAACAATTTTCAATTCTAATTGAAGGGAAATAAATGAAGCTGATATCAAATCAAATAAATGTGATATCACAGAATGAAGTTTCATTTTGATTGCTGTTGCTAATTTTAGAGATTTATTATTGTCGCGCCACGGAAATTGCACCGATCAAAGCAGCTAAAAGAATTATCGAAATGAATTCAAAAGGAAGAAAAAAATCTGTTGATAAATGAATTCCAATTTGTTGACTATTACTTATCAAATCGTGTTCTATAATCTGGTTTGATCTTGTCGTCCAAATAATCCTGTACCAGGACGTATCCATAATAGTAGTCATTAGTAAACCAAAAATACTTGTACAAACTAGCAAAGTAATCCTATCCCCAAGGGTCCAAAGGTGAAAATCTTTGTAATATTCTGAACCATTCATGAACATCACAGCAAATATGATTAAAACATTTATAGCCCCCACGTAAATAAGGAGTTGTGCAGCAGCTACAAAATACGAATTTAATAGAAGATAGAATAATGATATACAAACAAGAACTAATCCCAATGAAAAGGCAGAATAAATTGGGTTGTTAAGTAATACCACTCCTATACCTCCTAAGATAAGACCTAAGCCCAGAAAGACTAAAAGAAAATCATGTATTGGTACAGGCAAATCCATTCTATGTAAAATCAGAAAGAAATAAATCAAAATGTTTTTCATGACATTATTGATACCAGACCAGAAAAAATTGTTGATAATTCATAAAAAATTTCTAATTGATTTCAATCCGAAAGGGTGTGAATTAATGCGGGGGCGGTTATTGGACTAATTTCATGTTTTATCTGAAGAGAGTAGTTCGAATACGAAACTATACATATGGTCAGATAGATTAATTAATCCATTTTCAATCCAAATTAAGACGTAATTCTTCCCAACCAATTACTATATACTAGTTGAGATTTGTAATTATTGATATTGAGACCAAACAAAACGAAAAAACCCATTTCTTTAAATCAAAACGGAATCTTAGGGCTTCCAAATTTTGCTTTAATCATGGAATTTACTTATTTTTTATTTGAGGAGAATTCAAAATTGTTCGAATTGTATAATCGTCAAGTACTGATATTGGTAAACGACCCAGGGCAATTTGATTATAATTCAATTCGTGACGATCATAAGTAGAAAGTTCATATTCTTCAGTCATCGATAAACAATTTGTTGGACAATACTCAACACAGTTACCACAAAATATACAGATTCCGAAATCAATATTGTAATTTAGTAATCGTTTCTTACGAATATCAGTTTCCATTTTCCAATCAACGACGGGTAGATCTATAGGACATACACGAACACAGACTTCACAAGCAATACATTTATCAAATTCAAAATGGATTCGACCGCGAAAACGTTCCACGGGGATTGCCTTTTCATAAGGATATTGAATAGTTATAGGTAAACGATTTACGTGGGATAAGGTAATCATGAAACTTTGACCAATGTACCTTGCAGCTCGTATTGTTTGTTGACCATAATTCATGAACCCGGTGACCATAGGGAACATATCGTGAATATATATGAATAATTTTATGTTTGTTTATTTCTCTTGTTTGATCCAAGTTGAGAATATAGGATATCCTATTCTTTTACATTGAAAAGAGTTGGGAAGAAGTTGTTAATAATAGATTACCGAGAGAAATAGGTAAAAGAAATTTCCATCCAAGATTCAAAAGTTGGTCCATTCTTAGCCTAGGTAAAGTCCATCTTGTTGTGATAGGAATGAACAAGAACAAATAAGTTTTAGCTAATGTAATAAAGATACAAATTGTCGGTTCAAAAACACCATATCTTTTATTTATTTCAAAAAACTCACAAAACTCAGAAACAAATATGTACGGAATAGAGATATTCCAACCGCCCAAGTAAAGAACTGTTACAAATAATGAAGAAACTAATAAGTTTAGATAGGAAGCAACGTAAAATAAACCAAATTTGATCCCCGAGTATTCGGTTTGATAACCTGCTACTAATTCTTCTTCTGCTTCTGGTAAATCAAAAGGTAATCTTTCACATTCTGCTAGTGAAGAAATTAGAAAAATTATAAACCCTATAGGTTGACGCCACAAATTCCATCCCCAAAAACCATATTTTGATTGTGCCTCAACTATATCAACTGTACTTGAACTATTAGATAATCATAGTCGATGATACCATCACGGTTCTCATCGCTATTCCAGAACCGTACATGAGATTTTCATCTCATACGGCTCCTTGAGGACCATAAATAAATCTAAGGATCGGATCAGTATTGTTATTTTATTTTATATTTTATTTTAAAGTATTATTTTATCTTGTTTATCTTGATATGTTTATAAAATAAATAAGGGCAAAATTGATCGTACAATCCCAAATTAGACCAATTGAATTCTGTCTGTTTCACTTTAAGAATTATTTTGATTTATTTTAATGAATAAATCAAAATAATTTTTAAAGTACTTCTGAATTGATCTCATCTTTTTTTTTATTTCAACAATCATTTAAATTTGTCTTTATTGAGTAATTGAGTAATAATTAAGAATTTTATTCTTCAACCAAATATTCCTTAGAAACAATATCAATAACCCGTCCTTTTCATTTACGAAAAAGAATTCCACATTAATTCAAATTCATAAATTATGATACGAATTCTATCTATATGAATATAGATATAGAAAGGAAAGAATAAAAAAAGTAGAATATAATAGAAAGAAAGGCTAAAAAGGATCTTTTTTCTACTGTATATTGTATTCCTTTCTCTTTTTTTTTTTTTCGTTTCTATTTCTTCTTTCTTTTTCTGAGAAAAGAAAAAGGGGACTTACAAAATCAAAATAAAAGGTTATTTCGTTTCTAACAGTCATCTATTTAATCGACGGATAAGAGCATACTCTGGGTTGGAATCGTGGGGAATACTTCTTGATCATTTCTACCAATTTAAAGCCCCAATTAATATTCTTTGTATATTATGCAGAAATATTCTTTTATTTTACATAATCTCCATTACTAACCTTTTGTGTATCTTGGTGTTTCTAATCATCCACTCGTTTTTTTTTGTTCAATCATCTGTTAAGTTAATACGTGTATGATAATATATACAAATGATAGTGAAACCACAATATGGTTGATCTTTTCAGCCCGCTTCAAGTTAGGACAACTAATCTCCTAATCTTGGGGTAAACGCTTTCTTCTGCTTCTGTTTATTTCCCCTGAACTATATAACTCTTATACATAGAAAATGAGACTCCATTTTTTTACTGCGAATTTCGATATAAGCAGTTTTCTTTCACTCATATAACTATCGGATTTAGTTCATCCATTCGAATAATGAAAAAAAAAATGAAGATATTTACTCCATTCAGTCCACCCTTTTCCTAGAAAGGAAGAAATAAAGAAGAAAAAAAAGAAAACAATTTATGTCTTAACGAATCGCACGTAGAGATATTGATAACACACATAAAGTTAATGGTATTTCATAACTAATTGATTGAGCAGCAGCTCGTAGACCACCTAAAAAAGAATATTTATTATTTGACCCGTATCCTGACATAAGAAGGCCAATGGGAGCAATACTTGAAATGGCAATCCATAAAAAAACGCCGATATTCAGATCCGCTAAAACAAGGTGAGATCCAAAAGGAACTACTGAATAGCTTAATAAAATGGATATGACTGCTATGGATGGTCCGATACTGAATAAACGAATATCTCCTCTAGAGGGAAAGATATTTTCTTTGAAAAGTAGTTTTGACCCATCTGCTAAAGCTTGGAGAACTCCCCAGGGTCCGGCATATTCAGGTCCAATACGTTGTTGTATACCTGCTGATATTTCTCTTTCTAACCAAACAATTACTAGTACGCCTATTGTGATTCCCAATACAAGAGTAAAAACAGGAATAAGGATCCATATAATTCCGGAGGCCTCTTTTAACAATTCCAATCTAGAAAAAGAATTGATATCTTGTACTTCTGTTGTATCAATTATCATTTCAACGATCAACCTCTCCCATAATGATATCTATGCTACCTAGTATTGTCATAATATCAGCCAATTTCGTGCTTTTAACTAACTGAGGAAGAATTTGCAAATTGATGAAACCCGGCGGGCGGATTTTCCATCTCCAAGGAAAACCACTCTGATCCCCTATCAGAAAAATTCCCAATTCTCCCTTGGGGGCTTCGACTCTCACATAGAGTTCTTGTTTCGGCAATTCAAATGTAGGAGAAGGTTTTTTACTAATAAATCTATAGTCAAAATCATTCCATTCTGGATTCCTTTCTCTATCAAAATCTCGGATTTCTAAATTCTCGTATGGCCCCCCCGGAATTCCTTCTAGAGCCTGTTGAATAATTTTTATGGATTCTGTCATTTCACCAATTCGGACTAGATACCGAGCTAATGAATCTCCTTCTTTTTGCCACTGGATTTCCCAATCAAATTCGTCGTAACACTCATAATGATCAACTTTACGAAGATCCCATTGTATTCCAGAGGCTCGCAGCATTGGTCCTGATAAACCCCAATTTATTACTTCCCCTCTCCCAATAATGCCTACTCCTTCAACTCGTTCTAAAAAAATAGGATTTCGTATAATAAGTTTTTGATAGTCAGTAACTCCTGTTAAAAAATAATCGCAAAAATCTAAACATTTATCTATCCAGCCATGAGGTAAATCAGCCGCTACTCCTCCGATACGAAAAAAATTATGCATCATTCTCATACCGGTGGCAGCTTCAAATAGATCATATACTAATTCTCTTTCTCTGAAAATATAGAAAAAAGGAGTCTGTGCCCCAATATCTGCCATAAAAGGACCGAGCCATAAAAGATGAGAAGCTATTCGACTCAACTCCAACATAATTGTTCTGATATAGCTGGCTCTTTTAGGTACTTGGATATTTCCCAACAACTCTGGTCCATTTACGGTTATTGCTTCGGTGAACATAGTAGCTAAATAATCCCAACGTGTTACATAAGGGATATATTGTATAATTGTTCGGTTTTCTGCAATTTTTTCCATTCCTCGGTGTAAATAGCCTAATATTGGTTCACAATCAATAACATCTTCACCGTCGAGAGTAACGATGAGTCGAAGAACGCCATGCATTGATGGGTGGTGGGGGCCCATATTTACTATCATGAGGTCTTTTCTTGTAGCTGGTATATTCATAGGTTTTTCCTTGAATCATTCTTTCATGAATTACTGAAAGGGAAAATAAGTTCATTCCAATTTAAGATCTAATAAATCAAATAATTCAAAATGCCTCTTCAAATTAACGCGTTTTTGATTCCCGAATATCTAACTGATTAATTAATTCTTTATAACGTATTCCGTTTTTCTTTGACAAATAAGACAGCATCCTTTGGCGTTTTCCCAAAATTTTACGGAGGCCTCTCTGAGATAAATAGTCTTTTCTGTGCAATTCCAAATGTGAAGAAAGTTTTCGTATCCTATTAGTAAGGCTTAGTATTTGAAATACAACCGACCCCTTGTTTTCTTCTTTTTCTTCGTCCGAAATAATCGAGATGAATGGCTTTTTTTTTTTTACCATAAAATGAAATTTTCTCCCCTTCTCTCATCACCAGCCCCATTTTTATGGCTAGATATTTTTATTGATCAATAATAATATTCATTTTTTTTTTATTTGTCATACACAATAATCTTCATTTTGTTAAAAAGCATATCAATTTGAAAAGTGGATTCGAACGAGTATACAAAAAGAAGATTTTCCGCACTTACAAAAGAAAAAAAAAAAAGATATTTTTTGGATCGTTTCTATTTATTTATATTTATTTATATTTATAAATATTCTATTGATATGTCGTTAAATTAGTATCATGAAGAAAAATTAAATGGAAAATAATGTATGGGCGCATCTCTTTGTTTTCATATATGCACTATTTCATATATGCACTACAACACAGAAAATAAAGTAATTTTTTCACTTTAATTTATTTCACTTTTTGTCATTATATGCTTGAATTAATTTTTAAATTTCGGATACATATGTATCTTTAACATACTGAAACGACTGCCATTATTGGTATCAAACCAATACCGATTCATACAAGCGAAATCTTCTAATCGATAATTAGGCCAAAGAAAGAATTTTAATTTAATTAGTGTATTTTTATCTCTTTTGTTTGTAGTCAAAACCCGACTCTTTACCTTATTTTTATTACAAAATGCTGTATTTGTATTTATAGGCATACTATTTCGATTCCTAGAATCGAAACAAATTCGAATTCTCAATTCTATACAACGTCTAGGGGCTAAAATCGTTTCAGGAACAAAGAAATCATAAAGGTTTTTGTCTCCATTTTCAGTCATCTTGTGATGTTTTGGAATGACTTCATCAGAATTTTTCTTATCAACATGGCCTTTTTCTCGGTACCTTTGATTAATGGTGTGCGTGCTCTTATGGAGCAGCGAAATATCTATGGTTTGATACACAATAAACTGTCCTTCATTTGTTATAGACAGACGAAATGGTTCGATAATTAATATTCCTCTTTTAATCAATTCTGTAAGATTAAAATTTTTCTGAATCATTAGAATATCCAGATTCATTTCTCCCCTTTGAATAGAGGCTGTAGTAATTTCTCTTGGGTTTATCAATCTAAGTAGTAGACAATATACTTTGATGTTATTGATCATTTGTGTATTTAAAGAATCATCCCATCTCAGTTGAAAAAGTAAATATCTTTTTAGTAAAAAATAAAACCCCGTTTCCATGTTGTTCCTGTATTGTTTTTTAGTTTTCTCTTTTTTTATCTTTGATACCGCATAATTTTCTTCAATATTTTTTGCTGGGGTTGACAGAGTTGATTCAAAATTTTCTTCGACTTCGAATTCTTTTTCTCTTTGATTTTGGTTTTCTAATTCAAGATATTTTTTTTCATTTGAAAATATTGATATAAAAATATTTCTTTTGTTCTTTCCAGCGGTACTTTTATTTTCACTAACATTTTCATTTACATTTAAATTTAAAAGGAGCAATTTAATTGGTATTTCGCATGGTTTAATCTTATATGAATTATAAAGTATTATAAATTCTGGGAAAAACCAAAGTGCCAAATTGGATATGGGACAACTTATTATTTCGTCATTTATTCTCATCCAATCAAAAAGTTTTTTTTTATTGGATGGGTTCATTTCTTGATTTTGATGAATTGTGGGATAAACAAGATCTTTCTTGTCGATTTTCTCAATTAGTTGATAATTATTGGTCCGAGTCTTAGTATATTTATTACTCTTGGTGTCAGTATCGATATTGATCCAGGCTCCAATATTGGTTTTATTTCTAAGACAAAAATGAAAAATTATCCAATCAAAATATTTTCTATCGGGATTTGTCTTTATATCTATAATATTTTCGGCTACTAGATAATTTTTTTTGATAGGGATATCTATCAGCATATTAAATAATTTTTGTTTATCTTTTGGGAAATTATAAAAGATTTCTTGATTATGATTTACTTGTAATGGAAATCCATAAATGGATGAGTTCGTCTTATCTTCATAATTAATAAAATTATATGCTAAAAGAGCATATCTATATTGTTTTTTAACCTTTTTTTTTTGTTTTTCGGAGTTAATTAATCTCTTTTTTTCATCTGAATCCCATTTCTTGAAATCTATATTTTTAAATATAGAGTTTTTAGTTACTCTCAAATTTTGCGTTTTTTGTGATACTAATTTAGACTGGGATAAATCATATTGAAAATAACCCTTTAACCAATTTTTCCATTGATTTATTCCATAATTGCAATTGCAGGGGTTCTTATGTCTTAATTCGGAATGAAATATTTTCTGTGTTCCAACAAAATAATCCTTTATCTCATTCTTAAGAAAAATGGATGTTTCCTTATATTGAAAGAGAGATTTTAATTTTGACTTATATAAATAAAAAAAGTGAAAAACTGGGATTTGTGAGAATTTATAAAAGATATATGCTTGTGACAAATAGGATAAGTCATAAAAAGTATGTGACTTATTACTACGAATATTCGAAATTGACTTTTTTATAGTCGAAATAAATGGAGTTACTTTTTGATTTGTTTCATTAGTGGAAATAGAGTTTTTATAGGAACTGCGTTTATTTAGAATTTTTTTTGTTGATTCAAAAAAATAAAAAAAAACTTGTACATTTATTCTAAGAATATTACTGATAAATAAAAAGACATTTATGGATATTTTTTCGATGAAAAATTGAAAAAAAAAATGGGATTTACGGATTAATCGAGCATTTCTTCTTTGTAATATCTGAAAAAAAAAAATTGGAAATTCCGGTCTTTCATTACCATAACTCATTTTGTTAGAACTAATATTTCTATGGAGGCTTAGAAATCCCTTTTTGTTCTCGTTGGGAATTTTTTGTATTTGATTTATGGTTCTGTTTGTTCTATCAGTTAGATCTTGTATTTTTTTTGTTGTCAATGCAAAAGTTGTCCAATTCGTAGATTGAATGTTAATGGATGATTCATCCATTATCTCATTATTGATTATCAAATCTTTTTTTTCTTTTTTTTTGTTTTCACTCAATTCATATATTTCGATTTCTTTCAATTCAAATAAAAAAATTGGGTTCATTTTTGAGAATTCTTTTTTGATTTTTTTTAGAAATCGAATGTTTTTCAGAATCCATTTCTTTGTTTCTTTTGATACAATTCTAAATAAATTTGTTCTTTCTTTTACAATTATTAGAACTTTAAAACATTTCTTTTTCAATTTGAAAAGTTTT